GTATTACCCCTGTCTCTGTTTATGTCTCGGATTGAAACAAATTACTATAATGCGCCCTCGCCTACGAATCAGGCGACATTTTTCACAAATTTTACGAACAGAAGCCCTTATTTTCATATTTATTATTCCTTACTTTCATTCTGAATCTATTTTTTTTCTTCAAAAAAAAAAAGTTTATTTCATTTTTTAACTTCAAATTATATCCCTACGAAGGGGATGTTTAAAAGAAGGATCTAATCGTTCGAATCTTTTTTGCGAAGTCTATAAATTATACGTCCCCTGGTTGAATCATAACGACTCATTTCAATTTTGACTCTATCTCCGGGTAGTATACGTATAAAACTGCGCCGGATTCTCCCTGAAATATAACCTAGGATTAGATCTTGATTATCTAACCGAACTCGGAACATACCGTTGGGAAGTGATTCAGTAATTAAACCCTCATGAATCAGTTTTTGTTCTTTCATTCCAGGGAATCCCCCTTTAAGTATCAACTAATAGAGGAAGAGTTCTATAATTCACTTCTTCTCTCTATTTTACAAAAAGTAAGTTTGAGAGAAAATTAGGGTACCCCAAGAGAATCACCATATATAACACAAAATTTCTCCTCCAATTTTTTCTAGTCGAGCTTCTCGATCTGTCATTATACCTCGAGAAGTAGAAAGAATTACAATCCCCATTCCGCCTAAAATTTTAGGAATTCGTTGATAGTTGGAATAGATTCGTAGACCGGGTCGACTTATACGTTTTAAAATTATTTTTTTCCCTTTTATAGCCTTTCTATGTCGTAAGGTTGAAACCAAGAAATTTTTTTGACTTTCTTTATGTTTTCGAACGTTTTCAATAAAACCTTCTCGTAAAAGTATTTTCACAATGTTTTTAGTGATATTAGTAGATACTATTTGAACTCTTCCCTTTTGATTCATGTCAGCATTTCTTATAGAAGTTATTATATCGGCAATAATGTCCCTACCCATGACGAACTATAGTTATTAGTGCCTCCTCATTTTGATATAATCAACATGCTTCTTTTTTGTTTTATTGAATTTTTTTTTTAATTCTTAAATTATAAAAAATTTAAAGTATATGCATGAGACACAATCCATATCCATTCATCGGATCTATTTCAGATATTTGAATATTCTATACATAGAAAAAAAATATATCCCTTTTTCATCTATCTACTAGTATTATTTAAAATATTATAATACTTCGGGTGCTAATGAAACTATTTTAGTAAAATTCAACTGTCTCAATTCCCGAGCAATCGCACCAAAAATCCGAGTTCCTTTTGGATTTCCTTCTTGATCAATGATAACCGCTGCATTGTCATCATATCGTATTATCATGCCGTTGTCACGTTTGAGTTCTTTACACGTGCGTACAATCACAGCTCGAATTACTTCTGATCTTTCTAGAGGCATGTTGGGCACTGCTTCTTTGATTACAGCAACAATAATATCACCAATATGAGCATATCGGTGATTACCAGTTCCTATTATTCGAATACACATCAATTCTTGAGCTCCACTGTTATCCGCTACATTCAAAAGGGTCTGAGGTTGAATCATATCATTTTTATTTGAATCTCTTATTTCAATGTAAGGGAAAAAAAAAATATTGTCTGTCCAGAGATAAAGAAACCCGCGTTTTTTTTTTTCATTCTCAATATTCCTTTATTTTTGTTTACCTATCCTGAAATAACAAATTGAGTTCGTATAGGCATTTTGCATGCAGCTATGGAAATAGCTGCTTTGGCTACAGTTTCTGATACTCCACTCATTTCATAAAGTATTCGGCCCGGTTTCACAACGGATACCCAATATTCGGGGGATCCCTTGCCCGAACCCATACGTGTTTCCGTAGGTCTTACTGTAACAGGTTTGTCGGGAAAGATACGTACCCAGATCTTTCCACCACGACGCGCATATCGTGTCATTGCTCTTCGCCCTGCTTCTATTTGTCTAGCTGTGATCCAAGCAGGTTCAAGTGCTTGAAGAGCGTATCTGCCAAAACAAATATCCTTGCCTCGGCAAGATATTCCCTTCATTCTACCTCTATGTTGTTTACGAAATCTGGTTCTTTTGGGGTTATAGTTGATGGTTGTTTCTCAATTCCATCTCTACTGCAGAGCCGGACATGAGAGTTTCTTCTCATCCAGCTCCTCGCGAATGAAATGATTCAATAATCTTACATATAGACATGTATTTCATTCTATCAAAAAAATAGATTAATTTAATTTTTTTTTATTGAATTTGTTACTGTTATATAGGGAGCTATATATATAAGTAGATAACTTATATATTAAGTAGATAACTGGGGCATGTTTGTTTATATATGATGTTTCTTTCTTTTATCAATATCAAATTTTAAAAAGTATTTGACTTTACCTCTATTGAATCATGCCAAAAGTTATTTGCTATATGAAATATAAATTAAATTGTGAAATTTTATAAAAATAAATAAAGTGTTCGCGGGCGAATATTGACTCTTTCCTCCTTCATTTATTTCTTGGTTCATTTCGCCATCCTACCCAGTGAATCATTAGGATTAATTCGTTTTCAAAAAAATCCTATGTAGTCATAGGTTCCATCGTTCCCATAGCTTCTCCATTAATGTTTAGGCCTGAACTCTGCAATGGAGCTTCCAACAAAATATGTTATTTGTTTCCGAGTAAATATCCTCAGTTTTTCTTAACTCGAAGCTCGATTCAATTATTCATCTATTTTATATCTTTTCTATCTTTGATATCTCATTTTTCTAGCTTATTAGATAGATAATAGACAATATTATCTATATTGATTATATAATTTTAATTGAATTTTTTGATTTATTCTCTTTTTTGTATATTTCTTATTATTATATTGTAATCGTATATTTTGTATCTTTATTTCATATTGATGTTGATGCTTTATCACACTGCCTTTTTTATGGAGTGATTCTTCATAAACCATACATATGGGAATCATATATCATTGAGATCTTTATTCTCTCTTTCTATCATCCTTCCGCCTTTTCTACATCCCTTTTCTTTGTTTCACAATTCATAATAAGATTTCTTTTTATGAAAAGAGTTTCAGTTGCTACAATTATATGATCGATTCAATCATATAGTGACTGTTTCTTGGGATCTCGACAATACGAAGCAATAAGTTGGTTATTAGTTTTGAGTTTCTTTAGTTTTCATAGTTATGAAGTTTATAGTGGGGTCAGCCTTTTTTTTTTATCTATTCTCAACTATAAAGTTTTAAGAAAAAATTAACGAGTCACACACTAAGCATAGCAATTCTACTAAATATAAATAAAGTGTAAATCAAATTTTTATTTAACCTTATAGAATTAGAATTCTTCTTTTTTTATCTTAACAAAAAAAAAAGAAGAAATAAAAAAAAAAATAGTTTCTAAATTTTTCTATCGCTGAGCAGAATAGCGAGATAAAAAAGGTCCATTATTATTCTTTTCTTATTCTTGGTTTACAAATATCCAAATTTTTATGCCTAAGACTCCATATATAGTTCGAATTGTATGGGAACAGTGATCAATTTTAGCGCGAATTGTTTGTAAGGGAACTCTGCCTTCTCTAATCCATTCAACACGTGCAATCTCTTTTCCGTCGATACGCCCTGCAATTTGCACTTGAATTCCTTTTATACCCGTTTGTTCAGTTAATTCAATAGCTTTTTTCATTGCCTTTCGAAACGAAACTCTATTTTTTAATTGTAAAGCTATATATTCTGCAAGAATATTAGGTTGTCCATAAGGCTTTTCAATTCTTGTTATAGCAATGTTGAGTCTCCGGTGAAACTCTTTTTGTACATTCATCTGTAATTCTTCGATTCCCCGCGTTCGTCCTTCTATTAATAAATTGGGAAATCCTATATAGATTATGACCTGAATCAAATCTATTCTTTTTTGAATCCCCATATAGGCAATTCCTTCGAAACCTGAGGATATTCTCTTTTTTTTTTGTACATAGTTCTTAATACAATTCCTTATTTTTTCATCTTCTTGTAAATTCATGGAAAAATCCTTTGGTTTTGCGAACCAAAAAGAATGATGACTTTGAGTTGTTCCAAGTCTGAAACCAAGTGGATTTATTTTTTGTCCCATATTTTTATATTTTTTTTACATCCATATATTTTTTTATTTTTAAATAGGAATTTAAATTATCTTTCTTTAGATGAATCTAAATTTTTTATTTTTCTTTTAAAACAATTTTTATATGACAAGTGGTTTTTTTTATCATATAACTACGCCCTCGAGCCCGGGGTCTTAACTTTTTCATAATAGCACCTCCATTTACTTCAGCTTTACTAATAAATAAATCAGCTTCATTCAAACCCATATTATTACTAGCATTTGCTGCTGCAGAATAAACTAATTTTAAAATTGGATATGATGCCCGATAAGGCATTAGTTCCAGTATCATGAGTGTTTCTTCATAAGAACGTCCGCGAATCTGATCAATTACTCTTCGTGCTTTGAAAACAGACATACGTATATGTTTAGCTAACACTTTTGCTTCTTTATCCGAATCCGATTTCTCCAAATTTTCGTTTTTTATCATAAAAGAAAGTTCTCCCCTGCCAATGAATGATAAGTGTCTAGGTGAAGTATAGTATAAGATAAGTAAGAAAATTAGTATACTAGAAAAATAAAATACTATACCTATACTCTTACTCTAAGATAAAGACTCTTAAGACTTTTCACATGAATACTTAGCAGAACGACTAACGACGAGATTTATTATCGTTTCTCGCATGTCTCACGAAAGTGAGAGTAGGTGCGAATTCTCCCAATTTGTGACCGACCATACGATCTGTTATATAAATAGGTAAATGTTCCTTTCCATTATGAATAGCGATTGTATGGCCAATCATTGTGGGTATAATGGTAGATGCCCGAGACCAAGTCACTATTATTTCTTTCTCCTCCCTCATGTTGAGTTTTTCAATTTTTCCCGATAAATGATTAGCTACAAAAGGATTTTTTTTTAGTGA